TATTTTGAAATAAACAACTCACACACACTCCCTTTCCAAAAAAGATCAATACACCAATTACTACACTTAGATTTATTGGATTTGTTGCTAAAATATCGGTATTAAATCCGAAACTCCCGGCAGATGGCCAGTAGCCCAAAGAAACGAAAGAATCGGTTACCTTTTTCATATAATCTCCTCTTATAGATAGACTAAAAAATTGACAAGAGTTCTTTTTCTATCACCTTGCCCCCCCTTTTTATTCTTTTTTTTTAATTCGAATCAAAAAATCCTCGAGTTAGAAAGTATGAACTGCCACTTTATTGTTGGAACACCTCAAAAAAAGAATTTACGTTGGACTGCGAACGGGAAGGATGAAAGCGAGTCGGTATACTAAATTCCTCATCTACAAATCAGCCCTTCCCGTAAGTTATTTTCTCAACCAATACTGATAAGATTAAACAAAAGGATTCGCAAATAAAAGTGCTAGTGCTACAACCAACCCATAAATTGTTAAAGCTTCCATAAAAGCTAAACTAAGCAATAAAGTACCTCGTATTTTTCCCTCTGCCTCGGGCTGTCTCGCGATACCCTCTACGGCTTGACCCGCAGCAGTCCCTTGACCAACTCCAGGTCCAATAGAAGCAAGCCCTACAGCTAATCCAGCAGCAATAACGGAAGCAGCAGAAATCAGTGGATTCATGATAAATTCCTCGTACCAATAAAAAGAAATGGTTAATGATACAATCAACCAATGAATTCAATTAGGACCTAATTATTCCACCAATAAGATTCATCCAGTCGAAGTAACTAAGAACTTCGAATTTAAGTAAGAATACTATTGAATCATCAGAACTACCTCGATATCTCTTTTTTCGTTTCTATCCACAGAGTTTTTGTGAATTCATCGAATTTTAGTTCTTCCATTTATTGGTTCCGAACTATTATTTCAATTCTTACGTCTTTTCTTGATTTCATCTCTTTTTTTCAACCAATTCACAGACACAACGAGATGAAAGGACCTCTATTGGAACCCCGCACACAGCGGCGGGGCAAATGAAATACTTCTTTAGTTCATATATAACAAGCAATAGCTAATATCACATATACATGTCTTTCTTCCATAACGTAAACCATTAGATTCAATCGGATTTGAGAATCAATCCCCTTTTTTTTACAACTCTCTAATATCGTAAATATCGTAATTATTTATTTTTTTGTTCCTATTTCTTTCTATCGTATATAGAGTCTTGGGCATTTCTATTCTTTAAGTAAATCATCTTGAGCCGTATATGCACTGCTTTGCACTAAGCGAAAAAGACTATTTCAATGATGGCCCTCCATAGATTCACCAATATAAGCTGCGGCTAAAGTTGCAAAAATAAGAGCTTGAATACCACTCGTAAATAATCCAAGGAACATGACAGGAATAGGAACCAATGAAGGTACTAAAGAAACAAGAACAACAACTACTAATTCATCGGCTAAGATATTCCCGAAAAGTCGAAAACTAAGCGATAACGGCTTTGTGAAATCTTCTAAGATGTTAATGGGTAAAAGGATTGGGGTTGGTTGAATATATTTCCCGAAATAACTTAATCCTTTTTTGGTAAGACCTGCGTAGAAATATGCCACGGACGTGAGTAAAGCCAAAGCAACAGTAGTATTTATATCATTCGTAGGTGCGGCTAACTCTCCATGAGGTAATTCTATTATTTTCCAAGGTAAAAGGGCTCCTGACCAATTAGAAACAAAAATAAATAAAAACATAGTTCCAATAAAAGGAACCCAGGGGCCATATTCTTCTCCAATTTGAGTTTTACTCACATCTCGAATGAATTCAAGAACATATTCGAAGAAATTCTGACCCCCAGTCGGAATGGTTTGTGGGTTCCGAACAGCTATAGTAACTGAACCTAATAAGATGGCAATTACAACCCAAGAAGTAATAAGTACTTGGCCGTGTACTTGAAAACCTCCTATTTGCCAATAGAAATGTTGGCCTACTTCCACACCGGATATATCATATAACTCTTTTAGTGTGTTGATGGAACATGATAGTACATTCATATTGCCCTCTGAAAAAAATCGAACTTAAAAAAATTATTTTGATTCAACCATCTTTTTGTCTACTTGAATCGGATATTTAGAATACCAACTCCTTTTTTAATACTAACTAATCACATAATATCCCCTGTTATTTTTATCTATTTGAAAAAATTCATAAATATAAATAATAACCGATTCCATAAATCTATCGGATTTTCGAAGGAAAAATTATTTAGCTTATTCTTATTATTAATCAAGGATTTCTTATATAGCTAGAATGGCCCTCACTAATAGCGAATACTAATTTATTAAGAATTAAGCGGATTGAAGATATAGCGTCATCGTTCGCTGGAATCGAAATATCTGCAAGATCTGGGTCACAATTTGTATCGATTAAACAAATTGTTGGAATTCCCAAAGTGATACACTCTCGCAGAGCCGTATATTCTTCATGCTGATCAATGATGATTAC